AAAATGCGGTTAATCCGGCAGTCACCCAGGCTATTATTGCGAAAATCGTCGAATACAACCAAGTATCATTAAGAATTTCATCTTTGGACCAAAAACAAGCCAAAGGCGGAATACCACAAAGAGAGAGTGTACCTAATAAAAAAGCATTTTTGGTAATTGGTACATGTTTTCTTAAACCTCCCATAAGAATCATATTCTGACTTTTATAGGGAGAATAGCCAACAATCCCTTCCATTGAATGAATAACGGATCCGGATCCTAAAAATAACAATGCTTTGGAATAGGCATGAGTAATCAAATGAAATAAAGCACTTCGATAAGACCCCATACCGAGAGCTAACATCATATAACCCAATTGAGACATTGTGGAATAGGCTAAACCTCTCTTAATGTCTTTTTGAGCAAGAGCTAAAGTAGCTCCTAATAAGACTGTTATTATTGCTATCAACGAGATTAAATTCATTATGGAAGGTATAACTATGAAAAGAGGAAGAAGCCGAGCTACAAGAAAAATTCCCGCCGCTACCATAGCAGCAGCGTGTATAAGGGCGGAAATCGGAGTAGGCCCTTCCATAGCATCGGGCAACCATACATGAAGGGGAAATTGTGCAGATTTAGCAACGGCACCGGCAAATAACAGAACAGCACACAAAGTAACAAATATAAAATTGACCTCGTTATTAGAAATTAAGTTATTGAATGTTTCGAATAAATCCTGAAATTCAAAACTACCCGTTATCCAATAAAAACCTAAAATTCCTAATAATAAACCAAAATCCCCTACACGATTTGTTACAAAAGCTTTTTGACAAGCATTTGCTGCAAGAGGTCGTGTAAACCAGAATCCTATTAATAAATAGGAACACATTCCAACCAATTCCCAAAAAATGTAAATTTGTATCAAATTCGAACTAGTAACTAATCCTAACATGGAAGTACTGAAAAAACTCATATAAGCAAAAAATCTCAAATATGCTTGATCGTGGGCCATATAATTATCACTATAAATAAGAACCATAATTCCAACGGTAGTGATTAATATTGACATAATAGAAGTAAGCGGATCTATCAAATAGCCGAATTCTAAAGAAAAATCGTTAGTAATGATCCAAGACCATACATATTGATAGCTAAAATTACTATTTATTTGCTGAATAGACAGATTCATTGAAAAAATCATGACTATACTTAACAATAAAACACTATGAAAAGCCCACATGCGACGAAAATTTTTTGTTGCCGTCGGAAAAAGAAGAAGCCCCACCCCTATTAATATAGGAACGGGAAGTGGGATGAAAGGTATGAGCCACCCGTATTGATATGTCTGTTGCATAAAAAGCTTTTTGAATTATGAATTTCCTAATTTATTGTTTCCGATTGACCGGATCTTACCTCTTTGAAAGGAGTCAATAAAAGTCAAGATATGGACTAAGTTAAACTAATTTAAATAGAAATGTAGAAGCTTTTATTCTTACTTTACTTATTCTTAACTACTTATTCTTAACTTATTATTTATTTTCTTTTTTATTTTTATAAATCCTTCAAATATTCAATTCAAATCAAGAAGTTACATTTGGTCAAATGATATAAAACAGAGTAATTCCTAATTTTTTTCCAATTTGAAAATTCAACCTACCCCATTTAACCGGTTAATAAAAAAGAAAATTAAAATGGAAGGTTGGATTCTTTTTTTTTTTTATTATTAAGATTTTATTCGATTTCTGTGGTGCAGCAGATTCTATAGATATAGACTTTAATGAGAAAGAATATCAAATAAAGATACTAATTAATCGAATGAATAAAAACGATTTTACGGCTTTACGGCTATTCTATGGAATAAAAAGTTTGAAAAAAAAATCACATATCTTCGTCTTTCTCTATTTCTAGTATTTAGAGTCCGCGAAATATTATTTTATTGATTTATTGATGCGATTCTCATATACCCCCCGGCTTTATTTTTTTCTGAAAAGAATATTAATTCAAGAATAAGAATAAATAGAATCAAATAAAAAGTGAAAAAGTAAAGAAGGGTTTGGTTTGAACAATAGATGTCTTTCACATCCAACTAGAACAATAAGTAATCCTTTTTATCTTAAATGGCCGTTCCAAAAAAACGCATTTCTACATCAAAAAAGCGTATTCGGAAAAATATTTGGAAAAGGAAGGCATATTGGACAGCGTTAAAAGCCTTTTCGTTAGGAAAATCTCTTTCTACGGGAAATTCAAAAAGTTTTTTTGTGCAACAAACAAATAAGTAATTCAAAATTTCAATAATCTGAATCGACTCGAAAAATTAAATTGACCCATTTCCTATTTGCTACAAAATTTGGAATTTCCACTATCTAGTGAGTTAAGCTAATCAATATGAAATGGCACCCAGTTCCCTCTTTTATATTTTAAAAATAACAATTTAACTTTTTACTGAATTCTAAAAATAGAATACTTTCTTTGTTGACAAACGCATAAATACAAGATAAAAAGGAGTTTATCCTTCTTTTTTTAGTAGATTTTCTCATTTACAAGATGGGGAGGTTTTTCCCCATCGAACTATTTGTTAGAGTTACGATAATAAAATTTTTTATTTTTCTCCCCTTTTATCTATCTATAAAAAGGGGTAATTTTTGAATTTCATTTTTATTGAAAGTAATAGATTCGATTTAACATTACTTAACTTTTACTTTTTTTATATTTCTATGAATTACTAGAATTAATTACTCTATTTAGTATATAGAATATATTCCCCACGGATTTCCTCCAATTAAATCAAGACTTTAGTGAGAATATTCTAGTGAGAATATTCAGAATATTCTGTATGAATAATATGAATAATGTGTCAATTTTCAGTACCCTCGCCTTTCTATTTTTATCTTCATAGAAAAAAATGCATTGGTAAATTTCTGAAATTCAATAAATTCGAAAAAGTTCATTAAAAAATGAAAACAAAAATATTTTTTAGGGTAGAACTTTCTAGTTACAAGAGTTCATAGGAGAACAGAAAATACACGAAAAACCCCAAGATGCTAAGGCCCTAAACTGAAATAACGAACTTTCAAATCCCTATTATTATTTTTGATTTTTATTTTTCAGAAAAATTTCAAATTACTCAAAAAAATTCAAATTCAAAAATCAAAATATTACACTGAATTGGCTTCTTCAATCTCGACGATTGTTCATTCATAAGCTATTATAAGTTCAAGACAAGCCGCTATGGTGAAATTGGTAGACACGCTGCTCTTAGGAAGCAGTGCTAGAGCATCTCGGTTCGAGTCCGAGTGGCGGCATGTCATCTTCTAAAAAAGAGAAATAGATCCTATAATGAATTCAACTCCCGATTTCTATTTAAGAGACTCTTCTTTTTTATGATATTTTCAACCTTAGAGCATATATTAACTCATATTTCCCTTTCCGTTGTTTCAATCGTAATTACAATTCGTTTAATAACCTTTTTTTGCGTAGATGAAATCGTACAACTGTACGATTCATCCGAAAAGGGTCTGATAGTTGGTTTTTTCTGTATAACAGGATTATTAGTTACGCGTTGGATTTATTCGGGTCATTTTCCACTAAGTGATTTATATGAATCATTAATCTTCCTTTCATGGGGTTTCTCCCTTATTCATATAGTTCCGTATTTCAAACAAAATCAAAATTATTTAAGCATAATAACCGGTTCAAGCGCTATTTTTACCCAGGGCTTTGCTACTTCCGGACTTTTAACTCAAATACACCAATCTTCAATATTAGTACCCGCTCTTCAATCCGAGTGGTTAATAATGCACGTAACTATGATGATATTGGGCTATGCATCCCTTTTATGTGGATCATTATTATCAGTAGCACTTGTAGTCATTACATTTCGAAAAAACAGAAAGATTCTTTGTAAAAGTACTCTTTTATTAAAAGAGTACTTTTTCGTTGGTGAAATTGAATACATGAATAAAAGAAGCAATCTTTTACAAACTACTTCTTTTTTTTCGAGTAAGAATTATTACAGATCTCAATTAATTCAACAATTGGATTATTGGAGTTATCGGATTATTAGTCTAGGGTTTTTATTTTTAACCATAGGTATTCTGTCAGGAGCAGTATGGGCTAACGAAGCTTGGGGATCCTATTGGAATTGGGATCCAAAGGAAACTTGGGCATTTATTACTTGGATCGTATTCGCGATTTATTTACATACTCGAACAAACCTAAACCCCCAAGGTGCAAATTCGGCAATTGTAGCGTCTATAGGCTTTCTTATAATTTGGATATGCTATTTTGGGGTTAATCTATTAGGACAAGGGCTACATAGTTATGGTTCGTTTACATTAACATCTAATTGAATTCAAGAAAGTATCTTACGAACACAGCACACCCACATTACAGTACATATAAAAAATTTTAGGTGAATGGGCACGAACCGTGTGAATCAAATATTGTATTGATTCACATGGTTCGTGCCCATATGGGGTTCAAATTCATTTTTTTTAGCTTTACTTATAAATTTGCGAGAAGAAAAAGTTCTCTTTTTTCATTCTACAACTTTTTCATTGTAAAGTGAAAGGTTTTAAAATCATAATGAATAGCAAAACTATTTAGAAAAAGAATTAGATAGGATCGCTTCAACCTTCTCAACCGATAGTGAAAGAACGAAATCGGGGTACATACCAATACCTACTACGGGTAAAAAGAGAGAAATCGAAAGAAATAACTCTCGCGGTCCAGAATCAAAAAAATAAGAGTTTGGAACGTTAAAAAGCTTATATCCATAGAACATCTGACGTGACATAGATAATGAATAAATAGGAGTTAATATCATTCCAATTGCCATTACAAAAGTAATTAGTATTTTTGGCATTAAAAAATATTTGTGACTGGTAATTATTCCAAAAAATACTATCAATTCAGCAACAAAGCCGCTCATACCCGGTAATGCAAGGGAAGCCATAGCAAAGCTACTAAACATCGTGAATATTTTTGGCATTGTGATAGCTATTCCGCCCATTTCGTCAAGATAAAGAAGGCGTGTTCTATCATAAGTTGTCCCCGCCAAGAAAAAAAGTGCAGCCCCAATAAATCCATGAGAGATTATTTGTAAAAGAGCTCCATTGAGTCCTATATCAGTTATAGAACCAATTCCGATAATTAGGAAACCCATATGAGATACAGAAGAATAGGCTATTCTTTTTTTTAAATTCCGTTGGCCAAGAGATGTTGAAGCTGCATAAATGATTTGGATTGCACCTACTATCACTAACCAAGGAGAAAATAGATAATGGGCGTGAGATAATAATTCTATATTGATCCGAGCCAGCCCATACGCTCCCATTTTTAATAAGATTCCGGCTAGAAGCATACAAGTACTGTAATGCGCTTCTCCGTGGGTATCTGGTAACCACGTATGTAGGGGTATAATCGGCGATTTGACAGCAAAAGCAATAAAAAACCCAATATAAAATATTATTTCTAAGACCGCAGGATACGACTGATTAGCCGATGTTTCAAAATTTAATGTTGGTTCATTCGAACCATATAAACCTATACCCAGAACTCCCATTAGGAGAAAAATGGAGCCCCCTGCCGTGTACAAAATAAATTTGGTAGCCGAGTACAGACGTTTCTTTCCCCCCCACATGGATAGAAGTAGATAAACGGGAATTAATTCTAACTCCCACATGATAAAAAAAAGTAAAAGGTTGCGAGAAGAAAATGATCCTATTTGACCACTGTACATTGCTAACATCAGGAAATGAAATAATCGAGAATCCCGAGTAACGGGCCAAGCCGATAAAGTAGCTAAGGTGGTGATGAATCCTGTTAGTAAAATGGGTCCTATAGAAAGTCCATCTATTCCCAATCTCCAATGGAAATCAAAAAAGCGGATCCATTTATAATCCTCCAATAGTTGGATTAATGGATCGTCCGGTTGGAAATGATAACAGAATGTATAGACCGTTAGAAGGAGTTCTAAAATACATATACATGTAGTATACCACCGAACGACCCTATTTCCCCTATGGGGGAGAAAGAAAATTAAGGAACCCGCAGATATTGGCAAAACTACAATTATTGTTAACCAAGGAAAAAAATTCGTGGTAAAGACAAGATGCGCTTGGACCATAAAAACCCGCGCTCAAGATATTTTTATTTTTGAGCACGGGTCTTGTCGGTAAAAAAAAAGAAAATGGATTCAAGTAGAGTTTATTGGAACGTATCAATAAGCTAGACCCATACTGCGAGTTGTTTCAGCCCCTAAATAAACCCGAACACTCAAGAAATCCGTTGGACAGGCGGATTCACATCTTTTACAACCAACGCAGTCTTCCGTTCTTGGAGCCGAAGCAATTTGTTTAGCTTTACATCCGTCCCAGGGTATCATTTCTAATACATCGGTCGGGCAGGCTCGGACACATTGAGTACATCCTATACATGTATCATAAATCTTTACTGAATGTGACATTGGATCTATACATTTTTAAACGTCATAAATTTTCGACCTAGTAAGCTTAGAAACTAATCCTATATTTAGATACTTTAGATACCAGGTAAATCAACAAGTTATCAGAACTTTTCTAATCAATTGACTTCTGGACTGCTTTATTATAAAAGGAAGGGCCAAAATACTTTGATTTCTTATGTTTTTTTTTTGCAGAGAAGATTATACCTTAAATTCGAATATTCCTAAAGAAATTGGAATTCCTATGATTAATACTACTTATTCAATAAATTCGATTGGTTAATACGAGTTGATTTTCGATTACGATAAATTGATGAAACAATGGCCGGCCCAATGGCTGCTTCAGCGGCTGCAATGGCTATAACAAAAATTGAGAAAATATCTCCCCTTAATTGACGATTATCAAAAAAATCAGAAAATGTTACAAAATTGATATTAACTGCATTCAATATAAGTTCAAGACACATAAGGGCTCTAACCATATTTCGACTTGTGATCAATCCATAGATACCGATAGAAAATAAATAGGCACTCAAAACAAGTACATGTTCGAGCATCATTAAGCAACTCCTTAGCAATCTCATTCATTTCAATCTAAATAACAATTCAATTGATTTGATTGAATCACATATAACAAGCATGGAATATTTTAATTGCTGATTCTTTATTGACGAGCTACAGCAATTGCACCTATTAAAGCAACTAAAAGAATTATTGAAATGAGTTCAAATGGAAGAAAAAAATCCGTTGATAAATGAATTCCAATTTGTTGACTATTGCTTATCAAATCTTGTTCTATAACCTGGTTTGATCTTGTAGTCCAAATAATCCCGTACCATGACGTATCTGGAATAGTAGTAATTAGTGAAATAAAAAGACTTGTACAAACCACCGAAGTAACCCCATCCCCAACAGTCCAAAGGCGAGAATCTTTGTAATATTCTGAACCGCTCATGAACATCACAGCAAAAAGAATTAAAACATTTACAGCCCCTACGTAAATAAGTAGTTGCGCAGCAGCTACAAAATAAGAATTCAATAGAATATAGAATAAGGAT